CACCCATCCTTACTAAGAAACTGAAAGAAACCTCAGAAACGAAAGAAAGGGGGGAAAGCGAGGAAGAAACAGATATAGAAATAGAAACAACTTTCGAAACGAAGGAGACTAAAGAGGAACAAGAGGGATCCACCGAAGAAGATCCTTCTCCTTCCCTTTTTTCGGAAGAAAAGGAGGATCAAGTTTATGAAACTTCTTATCCGGATGGGAATCAAGAAAATTCTACGTTAGAAATACTTCAAAATAAAGAAGAAAAAAACCTCTTCTGGTTTGAAAAACCTCTTGTGACTCTTCTTTTCGATTATAAACAAAGGAAGCGCCCTTTTCGATATATAAAAAATAATCGATTTGAAAACTCTGCTATAAAAACCGAAATGTCACAATATTTTTTTTACACATGCCGAAGTGATGGAAAACAACGAATATCTTTTACATATCCACCCAGTTTGTCAACTTTTTTGGAAATGATCCAAAGAAAGATGTTTTTATCTATAACAGAAAAAAAAAAACCTTCTGCGGAATTATATAATAATTGGATTGATACCAATAAACAAAAAGAAAACCATTTAAGCAACGAATTTCTAAATAGAATAGAAATTCTAGATCGAGGATTTCTTACTTTAGATGTACTCGAAAAAAGAATTAGATTGTACCTGTGTAATGAACAGACTCAAAAAGAATACTTGCCTAAAAAATATGACCCCTTCTTGAACGGACCTTATCGGGAAAAAATCAAATTTGATTTTTCCCCTTCAATTCTAAATAAAATTTCCACAAGAAATTCTATGGAAATTTTTTGTATAAATAAGATTCATGGTATCCTTCTTGCTACTGGTTATCAAGAATTTGAACAAAAAACAGCAATGGCTATGCTTGATAGAAAATTAGTATCAGCATCCAATTTCCATTTGAAAAAATTTTCTGTATTTCCAGAACCAGAACAAGGAAGAATCAATTCAAAATCAAAAGACCAAACAAAATTTTTACAACTTTTATTCAATATAGTTATAAAAGATCCCAACGATCAAATAACCCGAAAAAAATCTGTTGGACTAAAAGAAATCAATAAAAAAGTTCCTCGATGGTCATACAAATTAATCAGTGATTTAGAATACCAAGAGGATGAAGATGCGACGGGGTATAATGAGATTCGTTCAAGAAAAGCCAAACGTGTAGTGATTTTTACTGATAATCAGCAAAACCCCAATACTTATAATAACGAAAGTAATAATCCTGATCAAGCAGACGAGATATCTTTGATACGTTATTCGCAACAATCAGATTTTCGTCGAAATATAATCAAAGGCTCCGTGCGCGCCAAAAGGCGGAAAACTCCTATTTTGGAACCGTTTCAAGCAAATGCACACTCCCCTCTTTTTTTGGACAGAATAGACAAAGTCTTTTTTTTTTCTTTTGATATCTTGGGTCTGGCGAAATTCATTTTTAGAAATTGGATGGGGAAAAACACAGAATTCAAAATTTCGGATTATGTAGAGGAAGAAAGAAAAGAAAAAGGGAAAAAGGAGGTCGACAAAAGAGAAGAGAAAGCGCGGATAGAAATAGCGGAATCCTGGGATAGTATTATCTTTGCTCAAGCAATAAGAGGTTTCTTATTATTAACCCAATCAATTCTTAGAAAATATATTATATTACCTTCATTGATAATAACTAAGAATGTTGGCCGTATGCTATTATTTCAATTTCCTGAATGGTCCGAGGATTTCAAAGATTGGAATAGAGAAATGTATGTTAAATGTACTTATAATGGTGTTCAATTATCCGAAACAGAATTTCCAAAAAACTGGTTAAAAGACGGCATTCAAATTAAAATCCTATTTCCTTTCTGTTTGAAACCCTGGCACGGGTCTAAGCCGGGATCCTCAGATAAAGATCCGATGAAAAACAAAGGGCAAAAAGCTGATTTTTGTTTTTTAACAATTTGGGGAATGGAAGCGAAACTTCCTTTTGGTTCTCCCCGAAAACGACCTTCTTTTTTTGAACCTCTTTTAAAAGAATTCCGAAAAAAAATTCGAAAATGGAAAAAGACTGGCTTTCTAGTTTTAAAAGAAAAAAAAAAGATCTTTCTAACATTTTCAAAAGAAACAAAAAAATGGGTTATCAAACGTGCTTTTTTTATAAAAAGAGTAATAAAAGAACTTCCAAAAAAAACTCGAATTCCATTATTTGGATTACAAGAAGTATATGAATCGATTGAAACTAAAAACGAAAAAGATTCGACAATCATTAATAATAATCGGCCAGTTGATGAATCCTCCATTCAAATTCAATCTACAACTACAGATTGGACAAATTATTCACTAATTGAAAAAAAAACAAAAAACCTGGCTAATAGAACAAGAACAATCAGAAATCAAATAGAAAAAATCAAAATTACAAAAGACAAGAAAAAGGAATCTCTAACTTCCGAAATAAATATTATTCCTAAGAAAAAAAATTATAATGCTAAAAGATTCGACCAAAACATTTGGCAAATATTAAAAAGAAGAAATACTCGATTAATCCGTAAATCGAATTCTTTTATTAAATTTTTCAGCGAAAGGGTCCGCGCGGATATCCTTCTATGTATTAGTAATATTCCCAGAATCAATACACAAATTTTTCTTGAATCAACAAAAAAAATTCTTAATAAATACATTTACAATAATGAAACAAATCAAGAAAGAATTGATAAAAAAAATCAAAATACAATTGACTTTATAAAGTCAATTTCAAATAAGAATTCAAATTTTTTTTGTGACTTATTCTCCTCCTTGTCACAAGCATATGTATTTTACAAAATATCCCAAACCCAAGTTATTAATTTGTATAAATTAAGATCCGTCCTTCAATATCAAGATAGAACATCTCTTTTTTTTAAGAATGAAATAAAAGATTATTTTGGAGTGGAGAGAATATTTCATTCCGAATTAAAACATAATAAACTTTTGAACTCTGGGCCGAATCAATGGAAAAACTGGTTAAGGGGTCATTATCAATACAATTTATCTCAAATTAGATGGTCTAGATTAGTACCACAAAAATGGCGAAATAGAGTGAATCCGCGTCGTATGGCTCAAAATAAAGATTTAAAAAGGGGGAGTTCTTATCAAAAAGAAAATGATTCTAAAGCGAATCCATTACCAAAGAAAAAAAAGAATTTTAAAAAACACTATAGATATGATCTTTTATCATATAAATTTATTAATTATGAAGATAAGAAGAATTCCTATATTTATGAATCGCCATTACAAGTAAATAATAACCAAGAGATTTCTTATAATTACAACACACATAAACGTAAATTTTTGACTATGCTGAAAAGTATCTTTATCAATAATTATCCAGGACAAGATAATATTACGGATACGGATTTTGAAAAAAATCCGAATAGAAAATATTTTGATTGGAGAATTCTCCATTTTTGTCTTAGAAATAAAGTCGATATTGAGGCCTGGGTCAATATTGACACCAACAGTAATAAAAATACTAAGGCCAGTAATTATCAAAAGGTTGATAAAACGGATAAAAAAGAATTTTTTTCTATCACGATTCATCAAGATCAAGAAATCAACCCATCCAATAAAAAAAGATTTGATTGGATGGGAATGAATGAAGAAATACTAAATCGTCCGATATCGAATCTGGAACTTTGGTTCTTCTCCGAATTTGTACTACTTTATAATGCATATAAAAAAAAACCCTGGGTCATACCGATCAAATTACTTCTTTTAAACTTTACTGAAAATGGCAATGTTAGTGAAAATATCAAGGGAGAACAAAAAGGAGATTTTTTCAAATCATCGAATGAAAAAAAATTGGAAAATAAAGAAAAAAAAGAAACCGCAGGTCAAGGGGATGTTAGGTTGGTTCTCTCAAACCAAGAAAAAGATATTGAAAAAGATTATACAAGATCAAAGATAATAAAACATAAAAAGAAAAAGAGTAATACAGAAATAGAACTAAATTTCTTACTAAAAAAGTATTTGCTTTTTCAATTGAGATGGGATGATTCTGTAAATCAAAGAATACTAAATAATATCAAGGTATATTGTCTTCTGCTTAGAGTGATAAATCCAAAAGAAATTACTATATCTTCTATTCAAGGAGGAGAAATGAGTTTAGATATAATGCTGACTCAGAAAAATTTATCTCTTGCAGAATTGATTAAAAAGGGGATTTTAGTCATTGAACCGATTCGGCTATCTGTAAAAAATGATGGACAATTTCTTATGTATCAAACCATAAGTATTTCATCGATTCAGAAGAGTAAGCACCAAATTAATCAAGGATACGAAAAAAAAAAATATGTTGATAAAAAAAATTTTAAAAAATGCATTTCAAGGCATCGAAGAATAGCCGGAAATAGAGACATAAATCATTATGATTTACTTATTCCTGAAAATATTTTATCGTCTAAACGTCGCAGAGAATTGAGAATTCTAATTTGTTTCAATTCAAAGAATAGGAATGGTATAACTAAAAATCCAGTATTTTGGAATGTGAATAACATAAAAAATTGCGATCAAGTTCTGGATGAACGCAAACATCGTGATAAAGATAAGTTAATTAAATTAAAATTCTTTCTTTGGCCCAATTACCGATTAGAGGACTTGGCTTGTATAAATCGCTATTGGTTTGATACCAATAACGGGAGCCGTTTCAGTATGATAAGGATCCGTATGTATCCACTATTTAAAATTGGATAATGTAATGGTATATTTTTCCTATATATCCTGTACTATATCTGTTATATGAAAGCAAACAGAAACAGATAAATGCATGCGTTGTCTTACATTCTATTCTGATACATGATACTAATTCAATGATGTATCAAAAGGACTCAACTGAATTTTAGTATTTTGTGAATGCCACGATGAAATTGAAAATGGAGTCGATCCTTGATTGATTAGTTTTATTTAATAAAATTAGAAGTCCCAAATGAAATTCTGTATACCAGATTAAAATGGTCAATATTATTATTATTACTGATTAGTAAAATTCATATCTTAAAAAAGGATAAGGGGAGGCAGATTTCGTTTTATGGTAAAAAATTCAGTCATCTCAGCTATTTCGCAAAAAGAGGGATCCGTTGAATTTCAAGTATTCAATTTCACCAATAAGATACGAAGACTTACTTCACATCTGGAATTGCACAGAAAAGACTACTTATCTCAGAGAGGTCTACGGAAAATTCTAGGAAAACGTCAAAGGCTGCTGGCTTATTTGTCAAAGAAAAATAAAGTACGTTATAAAGAATTAATCGGTCGGTTGGATATTCGGGAACTAAAAACTCATTAATTTGAAGAACTTTAATTATTTGATTTATTAAATCTTGAATTTTGATGAATTTCTTTTCGTTTTCAGCAACTCATGGACAAATGAATCGGGGAAAAACTTATGAATGTACCAGTTAAAAGAAAGGACCTCATGATGGTAAATATGGGTCCTCACCACCCATCAATGCATGGTGTTCTTCGACTCATAATTACTCTAGATGGTGAGGATGTTATTGACTGTGAACCAATACTGGGCTATTTACACAGGGGAATGGAAAAAATTGCAGAAAACCGAACAATTATACAATATCTGCCTTATGTAACACGTTGGGATTATTTAGCTACTATGTTCACTGAAGCAATAACCGTAAATGCACCAGAGCGATTAGGAAATATTCAAGTACCTAAAAGAGCCAGCTATATTAGAGTAATCATGTTGGAGTTGAGTCGTATAGCTTCTCATTTATTATGGCTTGGTCCCTTTATGGCAGATATTGGTGCACAGACCCCTTTCTTCTATATTTTTCGAGAAAGAGAATTAATATATGATCTATTCGAAGCTGCCACCGGTATGAGAATGATGCATAATTATTTTCGTATCGGAGGGGTGGCTGCTGATCTACCTCATGGCTGGATAGATAAATGTTTTGATTTCTGTGATTATTTTTTAACAGGAGTTGCTGAATATCAAAAACTTATTACGCGAAATCCTATTTTTTTAGAGCGGGTGGAAGGGGTAGGCATTATTGACGGAGAGGAAGCAATAAATTGGGGTTTATCAGGACCAATGCTGCGAGCTTCCGGAATACAATGGGATCTTCGTAAAGTAGATCGTTATGAGTGTTACGACGAATTTGATTGGGAAGTCCAGTGGCAAAAAGAAGGAGATTCATTAGCTCGTTATTTAGTCCGAATCAGTGAAATGACGGAATCTTTAAAAATTATTCAACAGGCTCTAGAAGGAATTCCGGGAGGGCCTTATGAAAATTTAGAAATCCGATGCTTTGATAGAGCAAGGGATCCTGAATGGAATGATTTTGAATATCGATTCATTAGTAAAAAACCCTCTCCTACTTTTGAATTGTCGAAACAAGAACTTTATGTGAGAGTCGAAGCCCCAAAGGGAGAGTTAGGAATTTTTCTAATAGGGGATCAAAGCGTTTTTCCTTGGAGATGGAAAATCCGCCCGCCGGGTTTTATCAATTTGCAAATTCTTCCTCAGTTAGTTAAAAGAATGAAATTGGCTGATATTATGACGATACTAGGTAGTATAGATATCATTATGGGAGAAGTTGATCGCTAAAATGATAATTGATACAACAGAACTCAATTCTTTTTCAAAATTAGAATACTTAAAAGAAGCCTATGGGATCATAGGGATGCTTATCCCTATTTTGATTCTTGTATTCGGAATCACAATAGGTGTACTAGTAATTGTATGGTTAGAAAGAGAAATTTCCGCAGGGATACAACAACGTATTGGACCTGAATACGCCGGTCCTTTAGGAATTCTCCAAGCTCTAGCAGATGGGACAAAATTACTTTTCAAAGAAAATCTTCTTCCATCTAGAGGAGATACTCGTTTATTTAGTATCGGGCCATCCATAGCAGTCATATCAATTCTACTAAGTTATTCGGTAATTCCTTTTAGTTATCGCCTTATTCTAGCCGATCTCAATATTAGCGTTTTTTTATGGATCGCTATTTCAAGTATTGCTCCCATTGGACTTCTTATGTCCGGATATGGATCAAATAATAAATATTCCTTTTTAGGTGGTTTACGAGCCGCTGCTCAATCGATTAGTTATGAAATACCATTAACTCTATGTGTGTTATCAATCTCTCTACGTGCGACTCGTTAAGACATAAATCTTTCCCTATTTCCTTTCTTGTCTTTCTAGGAAATAAGTTGAATGAATTGAATATATATCTGTTTTTTTGTTCAGCATTCGGATTGATGAACTAAATCAGAAGTTATATGAGTGAAAGAAAACAGCTTATCAATTTGCAGTAAAAAGATTGAGTCTCATTTCCTATGTACAAGGGTTAAGCAGAATAAAACATAAACAATAAAGACTATTTATCCCCGGATTCGTTGATTGCTCATCACGGCTTGAAGCGGGTTCAAAAAATCCACTGTATGGAATTTTTACTACCGTTTAGATGTATTAGCATATACCATAACAGGGGGTTGAGCAAGAATAAGTGGATGGTTAGGAAAACCAAGGTACACAAAGGGTTAGTAATGGAGATTGTGTAAATGAGACATTTTTATTTTTACATAACAAGGAATACTAATGGGGCTTTAAGTTGGTAGAAATGATCAGGCAGTACTTCCCAGGATTCCGGCCCAGAGTATGTCCTATCCACCTATTAAAAAAATAACTAACCGAAACGAAATAATCCTTTTTTTGAAATCCCCTTTGAGAAAAAAGAATAGAAATGAAAATATATATAGATTGAATTCTTAATCATAATTCATGAATTAATGTAATGTCGAATTCTTTTTCGTAATCGAAAACAACAGGTCGAAATAGCGCTACTGCAAAGAGTAAGAGTATTTTATTGAAGGATTAAGTTATTACTCAAAAAAGAAACATTTAATTTAAATTATTAAATTTAAGAAGGGATGAGATCAATTCAGAAGTACTTTTTTGAGTCTAACGGACAGAATTCCAGTGGTCTAATTGGGACCTTTTGATAGATTTTGACTCTATCCATCCTACAAACATAAACATATCAAAATAAATGGGTTCGGTCCTTAGATTTATTTGCGATTCTCGAGGAGCCGTATGAGGTGAAAATCTCATGTACGGTTCTGTAATAGCGATGCAAATAGTGATGTTATCATCGACTATGATTATCTAACAGTTCAAGTACAGTTGATATAGTTGAGGCACAGTCAAAATATGGTTTTTGGGGTTGGAATTTGTGGCGTCAACCTATAGGGTTTTTCATTTTTCTAATTTCCTCCCTAGCAGAATGTGAGAGATTGCCTTTTGATTTACCAGAAGCGGAAGAAGAATTAGTAGCGGGTTATCAAACTGAATATTCAGGTATCAAGTTTGGTTTATTTTATGTTGCTTCCTATCTAAATCTACTAGTTTCTTCTTTTTTTGTAACCATTCTTTACTTGGGCGGCTGGAATTTTTCTATTCCCTATATACTCGCCCCTACACTTTTTGAGATAAATAAAATAGGCGGAGTTTTTGGAATGACAATTGGTATCTTTATTACATTAATGAAAACTTATTTGTTCTTGTTCATTCCTATCGCAACAAGATGGACTTTACCTAGATTGAGAATGGATCAATTATTAAATTTTGGATGGAAATTTCTTTTACCTATTTCTCTAGGGAATTTATTATTAACAACCTCTTTCCAACTTCTTTCATTGTAAATACACTATTCTAGAATTCGCAACTTGTTTCAAACAAGAGAAAGAAACAGATATAAAATTATTATTCATAGATATTCACGATATGTTCCCTATGGTAACCGGGTTCATGAATTATGGTCAACAAACAGTACGAGCCGCAAGATACATTGGTCAAAGTTTCATGATTACCTTATCCCACACAAATCATTTACCTGTAACTATCCAATATCCTTATGAAAAATTGATCACATCGGAGCGTTTCCGCGGCCGAATCCACTTTGAATTTGATAAATGCATTGCTTGCGAAGTATGTGTTCGTGTATGTCCTATAGATTTACCTGTTGTCGATTGGAAATTGGAAACAGATATTCGAAAGAAACGGTTGCTTAATTACAGTATTGATTTCGGAATCTGTATATTTTGTGGTAATTGTGTTGAGTATTGTCCAACAAACTGTTTATCAATGACTGAAGAATATGAACTTTCTACTTATGATCGTCATGAATTGAATTATAATCAAATTGCTTTGGGTCGTTTACCAATGCCAGTAATTGACGATTACACAATTCGAACCGTTTTGAATTCGCCTCAAATAAAAAATGGATAACTCTTTTGATTCAAGAATAATTTCCAATTACCAAGGCTCCGGTTTGAGGATGAGTTTTTTCTTTTTTTTTTTTTCAATAAAATAACTACAATCCAAATCCCAACTATTCGTTAATTGGCGAGAATCCAGGCTTAATTTGGATTGAAAATCTAGTCATATTCCAAAAGAAATATAGAATATAGTTTTTCGAGCTGCCATTTCGGATATCGGATAAAGGGCGGGGTTGTCTGAATAATTGTACCTGCAGCAATCCACACCCATTAGAATTTACTTCAATTAGGAAGAAAAATGGGGTAACTTAACTTTCTTTTTCCTGATCAAGTCAATAAGGTCATGAAACATTTCAATTTATTTATTTCTTATTTTACATAGAATGGATTTACCCGGACCAATACACGATTTTCTGTTAGTCTTTCTGGGCTCGGGTCTTATATTAGGAGGTCTGGGGGTAGTATTACTTACTAATCCAATTTATTCTGCCTTTTCGTTGGGATTGGTTCTTGTTTGTATATCCTTATTTTATATTTCATCAAACTCCCATTTTGTAGCTGCTGCGCAGCTCCTTATTTACGTGGGAGCTATAAACATTTTAATCATATTTGCTGTAATGTTTATGAAGGGTTCCCAATATTCCGAAGATTTTCATCTTTGGAATATTGGGAATGGGGTTACTTCAATAGTTTGTACAAGTATTTTTGTTTCACTAATGACTACTATTTCAGATACGTCATGGTATGGGATTATTTGGACTACAAGATCAAACCAGATTATAGAGCAAGATTTGATAAGTAATAGTCAACAAATTGGGATTCATTTATCAACCGATTTTTTTCTTCCGTTTGAGCTTATTTCAATAATTCTTTTAGTTGCTTTGATAGGTGCAATTGCTGTAGCTCGGCAGTAATAAATCGTTAAAACTCGTACTCAAAATCAAACTAACTTTGTTCTGTGTTATCATATCCATTTATTTCCCTTCAATTCTATTTAAATTAAAGGTTGTTCCTGGATACACTAGTCAATTGAATCGGTTAAATTAAATTGTTGTTCATATTGAAATGAATCAAGATTAATAAGGAGTCGGTCAATGATGCTCGAGCATGTACTTGTTTTGAGTGCCTATTTATTTTCTATCGGTATCTATGGGTTGATCACGAGCCGAAATATGGTTAGAGCCCTTATGTGTCTTGAACTTATACTGAATGCAGTTAATCTAAATTTCATAACATTTTCTGATTTTTTTGATAGTCGCCAATTAATAGGAGACATTTTCTCCATTTTTGTTATAGCTATTGCAGCCGCTGAAGCAGCTATCGGACTGGCTATTGTTTCGTCAATTTATCGTAATAAAAAATCCATTCGTATCAATCAATCGAATTTGTTGAATAAGTAGTTGTAATAAATAGTATTAATTCCGGAAATTCTAATATTCATCAATTTTTTGATTAGCATGTATAATACGTAATGTATGACTATGCTCATATTTGCGAAAACAGAAGAAATCAAAGTATCTTGGCCCCCTCTCATGAACCGATCCAGAAATAGATTAATTCGAAAAATTCTGGTAAATCATTGATTCATCTGGTAACTATGATTCATTTACAAATCTACTAGATCGAAATTTTATGATGTTTAAAAATTTATAGATCAAATGTCACATTCAGTAAAGATTTATGATACATGTATAGGGTGTACTCAATGTGTTCGGGCTTGTCCTACAGATGTATTAGAAATGATACCTTGGGATGGATGTAAAGCTAAACAAATCGCTTCTGCTCCAAGAACGGAAGACTGTGTCGGTTGTAAAAGATGCGAATCCGCCTGCCCAACAGATTTCTTGAGTGTGCGGGTTTATTTATGGCATGAAACAACTCGCAGCATGGGTCTAGCTTATTGATACATTCCAGAAAATCCTTTACAAATCTATTTTTTTTTTATCGATAAAACCCTTGCTCAAAATAATATATTTTGCGCTTTTTTTTGAGTACGGGTTTTCTGGTCTAAGTGTATCTTGTCTTTACCACGAATTATTTTCCTTGGTTAACAATAATTGTAGTTTTGCCGATATTCGCGGGTTCCTTAATTTTCCTTCTCCCTTATAGGGGAAATAAGATAATTAGATGGTATACAATATGTATATGTATATTAGAACTTCTTCTGACGGCATACGTATTCGGTTATCATTTTCAATTGGACGATTCATTAGTCCAACTGGCGGAGGATTATAAATGGATAAATTTTTTTTATTTTTACTGGAGATTAGGAATAGACGGACTTTCTATAGGACCCATTTTACTGACGGGATTTATCACCACTTTAGCTACTTTAGCGGCTCGGCCAGTTACTCGAGATTCCCGTTTATTCTATTTCTTGATGTTAGCGATGTACAGCGGTCAAATAGGATCATTTTCTTCTCAAGACCTTTTACTTTTTTTTATCATGTGGGAATTAGAATTAATTCCTGTTTATCTACTTTTATCCATGTGGGGAGGAAAGAAACGCCTGTACGCGGCTACAAAATTTATTTTGTACACTGCCGGGGGTTCCATTTTTCTCTTAGTAGGCGTTTTGGGTATCGGTTTATATGGTTCCAATGAACCAACATTAAATTTTGAAACATCATTGAATCAATCGTATCCTGTAGCATTAGAAATAATATTCTATATTGTATTTCTTATTGCTTTTGCTGTCAAATCGCCGATTATACCCCTCCATACATGGTTACCAGACACTCATGGAGAAGCACATTACAGTACTTGTATGCTTCTAGCCGGAATCTTATTAAAAATGGGAGCGTATGGGTTGATTCGGATCAATATGGAATTATTACCTCGCGCTCATTCTATATTTTCTCCCTGGTTGCTGATAGTAGGTACAATACAAATAATTTATGCAGCTTTAACATCTCCAGGTCAACGTAATTTGAAAAAAAGAATAGCCTATTCTTCTGTATCTCATATGGGTTTCATAATTATAGGAATTGGCTCTCTAACCGATATGGGACTCAACGGAGCCATTTTCCAAATAATCTCTCATGGATTTATTGGCGCTGCGCTTTTTTTCTTAGCAGGAACAAGTTATGATAGAATACGTCTTGTTTATCTCGACGAAATGGGCGGAATCGCTATCCCAATGCCAAAAATATTCACGATGTTCAGTATCTTATCGATGGCTTCTCTTGCGTTACCGGGTATGAGTGGGTTTGTTGCAGAATTAATAGTCTTTTTTGGAATAATTACCA